ACAACTGAGCTATTCCCTAATTTTTTCGATTTTCAAAAACAAGACTTTCTTTGTGAATGTAAGGAAAATGAGATGGGCTGTGAATAATTCACTTTGGGTATATTTGTGAAAGAGTAAAATGAATAAGAAAGATATTGAATTTTCTTTGAACCACTTATAAAATAAAAAAAAGAGAATTATAGTAAAAAAGTAAAACGGGCTTTTTACTGGGGATAGAGGGACTTGAACCCTCACGATTTCTAAAGTCGACGGATTTTCCTCTTACTATAAATTTCATTTTTGTCGGTATTGACATGTAGAATGGGACTCTCTCTTTATTCTCGTCCGATTAATCATTTTTTGTTATAGAAGAATTTTAGTTACCAACGCAACGTAGTCAACTCCATTCGTTAGAACAGCTTCCATTGAGTCTCTGCACCTATCCTTTTTTATTCTCTTTTTTAAACCCTTGTTTTTCAAAAAATAAAGATTTGGCTCAGGATTGCCCATTTTTAGTTCCAGGGTTTCTCTGAATTTGGAAGTTTTCACTTAGCAGGTTTCCATACTAAGGCTCAATCCAATCAAGTCCGTAGCGTCTACCAATTTCGCCATATCCCCCTTTTAGACAAGGATCCAGTTGTAATTTTACCCAACTTTTTCATTTATCTTGGAACCATTGAGTTCATTATATAATGATTCCTATATTAAAAAATTGTGTATGCCTATTTTATTTTTTTGGCTACCCCCTCTCGTTCCACCTCTATTGTATGAATCATCTTTGTTTCAATCAGAAATGATTCTATCATTGATGTATCCACAATTCAATATAGAGAGGTATATACCACATATATATACGTCCCCCTCCCCTTTTATTTTTAGAGTGTGTTTTGGAATACTGGAAGGGTCGATATTCTTCCTTATTGTTTTTTTGTCCTATCTTCATCCCTTTTCGAACGAAATCAGAGGAATGTCTGATTATAATTTTTATTGTTGTATCTTTATCCTTATTTTATACTTTTCTTAGGACTGATCCGCTATAATATGAATCCTTATTTGTTATAACTATAATCTAAAAAAGGAATTCCAATTTTTTGGTATTTTCAATATCTTATTATTATAAATTATTATAAAAAATTTCTTTTTTTTTTATTATAGTTTATTATATAATGGAATGTAAAAAATATATATTAAATATATATATTAAATTAAGATAAATAATGTAAATTCGAAATATGCTAAATATAAAAATAACAGCAATGTAAATGTATATCATCAATAATTATTATGTATAATAATAAAATTGAAATTAGACAGATATTTTATTTCTGTTACATTATTAGATCTGTTACATTATTAGAATAAAATTCTATTTAGTCATATTTTTCTATTTATTTTATTTATTTATTAAATATATTATTAATATTAATTTTCATATTAATTTTAATGAACTAGAATATATAATATATAGTTTATATTAAATAGTTTATATTAAATATATAGTTCATACGAACTTTACAGCTAATAGCGGGGATCCGGTAGTCTCTTGAATTCCTATGCATTATTTCTGTTATGTGAGCCCGCTTAGCTCAGAGGTTAGAGCATCGCATTTGTAATGCGATGGTCATCGGTTCGAGTCCGATAGCCGGCTTTTTTCTCTATCGATTTTTCCATAATTGAGAATCTCTACATTTCTACAAACGTTGAGTCACTAATCTATTATGTCGTGGTAATTCTAAAAAAAAGTTGATTAGATCCAATTAGATTTATATTTTATATATAATTTTATATATATATAATAAAATATAAAACAGAGCCTTAATCTTCTTTCTATATATACAACAAAAAATCTGGATATTAACACAATTCATTTCATTCTATATAGATTTCGCTTTGCTTTTTTTATTCTTTAGTTCAGTCTTAATTTCGATTTCTTCTGTAAAATGAATGAAATTTCAATAAAATAAAAAGGAGTCTTTACTTTATGTCTCGTTACCGAGGACCTCGTTTCAAAAAAATACGCCGTCTGGGGGCTTTACCGGGATTAACTAGTAAAAGACCTAGATCCGGAAGTGATCTTAAAAACCCATTGCGTTCCGGGAAAAGATCGCAATATCGTATTCGTTTAGAAGAAAAACAGAAATTGCGTTTTCATTATGGTCTGACAGAGCGACAATTACTTAGATATGTACATATCGCTGGAAAAGCCAAAGGGTCAACAGGCCAGGTTTTACTACAACTACTTGAGATGCGGTTGGATAATATACTTTTTCGATTGGGTATGGCTTCGACCATTCCCGGAGCCAGGCAATTAGTTAACCATAGACATATTTTAGTTAATGGTCATATAGTGGATATACCAAGTTATCGTTGCAAACCCCGAGATATTATTACTACGAAGGATAAACAAAGATCAAAAGCTCTGATTCAAAATTATATTGCTTCATCTCCTCAGGAAGGAGTGCCAAACCATTTGACTATTGATTCATTCCAATATAAAGGCTTAGTAAATCAAATAATAGAT